ATCTTATGAATCACGCACGGCACACTTTCTATATCTCCTCCGTCTACAAGGTGAACAGCTTAGCTTACAGCAGATCGTGTTCGCCACCACACCGGCTGGCTGGTGCATTGGCCTTACCCTAATAGGGCCGAGACGAGAAGTATGACCCTTCGATTAGAACGCCCCATATCTCGTGACACGCGGAACGTGGCATTTACTTTTATAAAGTCCGTATAACTTCTAACCAAAAGATTCATTCTTTATGAATCAAGTACCATTCAAAGAGTGCATTGCCCCTTTGAGTGAAGAAGAGAAGGGCTTTGTATAGAAACCCTTGAGCCGTGTTCGTCGCCCTACTACTACTGGGCTCACCATTATTTCATTTCATTCTATTTATGGATTCAAGCTCAAAAGAACATATATATGGAGCTATGTCGACTTGCGTACGTCTTGTTGACCAAATGATCAGGTATACCGCGCCACGTATCATCCTCTCTTTCTATAGAGGAGAGATAAAGAAAAGGAAAAGATATAGTGATCGTGCCGTAAGACCCTGTTCGTTTCTATTTGACGTTATTTTTCCTCGGTTTTTATTACAGAAGGTAGCTTGTTTACTTAGCGCTTGCGCTAAGGATCTAATCAGAGTCAAACTTGGATTTGAAAAAAGCCTTCCCTTATTAGCCGGAGTACAAGTGTACTCCTTGATCTTTAGTAAAGACGGGTTAAGCCAAAAAACATTTTTTTTTTCGAAAAGTCTCAACGTCCTCGTTGAGAGTCGCTCTGCGAGACGTCCAGTAGTCTCTGACTTGGTCTTCGACTCGTAAGTTTCAGCCCGTTCCCAGCTTTTGCCTCGCTCTCAGGTTGGCCCTTCTACTTGACTAAGTAGTATTCCACTCGTGCAGTGGGTGTACGGGCTAGCCCATGGTGCGGTCAGCTATGATATACTCAACTTCTTCTTTATAAAGGTTATCTAAAACATCTGGTGGTGCCCTCGTGGGTCCTCCCTAGGTCGGTCTGGTCTAATTGAAGTCAACTGACTCACATGGAATACGAGGTGAGTTTTCACCGAGCTGATCGCTTGAGTCTATAGGCTACCCCTCCTATCCGCTTCTCTACGAAGTCTACTTTCTTCTTCCTTCAGACCGGGCCGAGCCATTGGGTTGTTTAAGTAGGTTGGGCTAGGTTTGGCTTTTGGAGTTATCTCCAAGAAGAAGGGTCGTCGCTCCCTTCATACGCCTTGCTGCTTCATCTAAGTAGGTTTGGGCTAGATCGTTGCGCTCCTGCCACCTCTTGGCAAAGTAGGCTGATGGGCAAGCCCCCTCCTGCCGCAATGGTGTGGGGCGTCAGAGGCTGTTGCTCCGTCGCCAACTCGAAGGGGCTTAAGTTCGACGCAGAGCTTTTTGGTTGTTAAGTTATAGCAGCACTGAGCAACATCCAACAGCCCCAGTCCTTCTGGTTTGCACTAAAGTGCCTTAAGTAGCCCCCGAAGAGTACGTTTATTCTCTCCGTCTGAGCTTTCAAAGATATACCGACCATAGGTATCTTACCATCGGATACCGACAGTCGTCTTCTAACATTACCGACCTTTAAATATCGGGTTTTCATCAATTTCACATAAAATAAAAAAAGCTCTTTTCATCATCAGAAACAACCCGGTTTCCGAGACCTCTTTTGCATTGCATTACCATAACGAAAAGAATAAAAAAAGAGAGAGAGAAATTTCTCTTGTGATTCGGAATGAACCTTTCTCGGTGGAAGAAAGGAATAACGATGGATTTCTATGGAGCATCCAGGAACAAGAAGGTTCGATCGGACGACGAATTCTTACGTGGTCCAAGGAAATCAAAGGTCCGCTTCCACGATTTCATCTATATCGAATCTTAATATCAGAATAGCTTATATAGTCATGATTCAATTCAGATCCACTGCACTTACTTTTGATTGATTTCTCATTTTTCGGATCTGATTGGAACTGATGACTTACGCCTATTTCTTAGGGCGTTTAAAGAGCGTGACTCTACCGCTTAGTTAAAAGGGTCCATTTGATTCAATTCATGAATTAGCCCACTATGAGTTTACTGCATTTGCATTTTTAAATATATTAAATTATAGATTTTTTATGATAATAATTTATATAATAATATAGTATATCATTCGCGTCTCTGTTACAACACGGCGAAACAAAAAGGTTCGAATGAAATCCAATGAGAAAAAATAATAAGAATTTTTAGGCTGTATACCTAATTTTCCTGGGATTGTAGTTCAATCGGTCAGAGCACCGCCCTGTCAAGGCGGAAGCTGCGGGTTCGAGCCCCGTCAGTCCCGACCTAAGATCCGATGAATCGATCAATTCATCTCTCCATTATCTGTGAAAAGGGGGGGGTAAAGAGTAGGATATAATTCCCAGCAGGAGGATCCTTCTTTCGTTTCACATTTATCATCGGACAAATCAAGTCAAGGATCCGAAGGAGAATAACCAGTACCGATTGATGGGGGAGAGTTACTATTACACAAGAAGACTGATAAGATCTATTAAATATCTATAAAATGCTTTTAACGCTCATCCCTTAGCGCAAACACTAAGCAAGTAAACTACCTTCCTTTAAAGCTTTCGTTTCAGCGATTTCTTCCACCAAGATACCCTCCCAATTTTGAAGAAGCCCTCAATCATCCTCAGGGGAAGAAAGCTATGATAGAAGAAATAGAGGCTCTAAAGAAGAACGACACTTGGGAACTGATCACGTTACCAAGAGGCAAACGTACGGTTGGCTGCAGGTGGGTATATACCTTGAAACACAAAGCGGATGGCTCTATCGAGAGGGCTCGTATTGTGGCGAAAGGTTTCACACAAACCTATAGCATCAATTATCTCGAGACGTTTGCTCCTGTGGCCAAACTAAACTCACTCAATTCCATACGAGTCATTCTGTCAGTTGCAGCTAACAGATCTTGGCCACTGCATCAGCTCGATGTCAAAAGGGCCTTTCTTCATGGAGACCTCCACCAGGGTTTCGAGCTCAGGGGGAGGAAGGGAAAGTTTGCAGGTGAAAAAAGGCGATATATGGTCTCAAGCAGTCTCCTCGGGCTTGGTTCGAGATATGAAGTTTGGTTATGACGAAGATAGACGGGTTTCCAGAGAAGCAATGCTGATCATTCCGTGTTCATAAAAAGGAGAAAAGAGGAAACTACTGTTCTCCTAGTGTACTCAGTTTAGAACTCTAAATTAACAAGTAAAATTTAGATATTAGTAAGAAATGCAGCTAGTAAGCAAGTCGAGTAAGACAGCGATTATTAAGTCGAGCGAGCTTTCACTAATACTAATCAAAGACGAAAAGCTAAGGTCAGAATTCGCATAGAGATGATAGGCGCTTCTCGTGGAGCTCGGTAGTCTCCCTTAAAACCGCTACCGATTCTTGAACAGAAAGCGGTATGCTTACGAAGACCATTTCTGGTCTATCCGTGTTAATGAAATCCATCCCGTGAAACGCTAAGCAAGTAAACTACCTTACACATGGTAAAAAATTCCTGCAAAGAAATGTTTGCTTCTCTCATAGGAAAAGAGTCCGATAAGTATCCCTTAGTCTGAGCAGCTTGTTCCTTTGGAACGTTAGCATCATCTTTGGATTTCAGTCAAACAAGGAATATATTAGACTCCATCTTGTTTATGAGTTCATGATCAGGCCGAGAGATAATAGGCATAATAGCCTGAATACCATAATTATCAACATTGGAATTGTTAGCAGCCGGAGATGAGTCAATGGCTTCTACTATTACCTGATGAGAAGAATCAACCCAGAATCATGAGAAGCAGTACTGGTTGAAGGATCGGCAGAAATCTGTATGTGCTGAGAAGTGTCTTTATTAACAGAAAAAAGATTCTGCTCCGTCTGATTCTCCGCAGTATTATTTGGAAGATTATATGTATTATCAAAAGATGATTGGATGGTGTTGCCCGTTGGCCTTTCCTGAGGTACGTTGTTCTTATTTGTGACACCCATATGGTTTGTGTCTGACCCAGCATAGTGCTTTTCTTGCCGTTGTTCATTCTTCTTTGAAGCCGAAAAATGATAGTGAGGCAGCAAGGATCCCTCAGTGGCAGCAGGCCATGTCTGAGGAATTGCCAGTCTTGCAGAAGACGTCGTTCATTACCTTATCAGATAGAGGGGGGCTCAAACCTCTTCCTGACGGAAATACCACCATTGAGGGAAATTCAGACTCACTCTTGGTATCGATTCTGAGAAGACTTTTGCCCCACCGGCAAAGGTTACTTTTGTACGGGCTTGCAGTTGTTGCCACGGTGAGAAAGTAGTCTTTGTTCCGGGAATGCTTTTCAGAAAGGAAAACTACGGTTAAAAACTAATGCAGATCCGACTGATGTGATAGTTCCAGTTCCTGCACTCCAGAAGCAAGCAACGGACAGTTTACACAGATGCGACAGGAGAGACAACAGGACCTGGTTGGCCCCTTTCCGACAGATAGAGATAACACTGATTTACTGGATACGGGAGACTTTCCAGTTTCCGGATGACCTCAAGATTCGCTACTAAAAGAAGGCCGATATACGCCTATTTATTACCGGATTCCAACCCGTTTAAAAAGTCCATAGGAAAGAAGTACTTATACTTTATACATGCGTCTTTTCATTCTTCAGAGCCTACTCTTGCTGGAGTTGTGGCTGGGTCAGATTCCATAACCTCTGCTAATCTCCGAGCTGCCTTTCCTTCGGCTTGTAACAAACGCGGGGCCATTATTTGATCGTTTGCGGCCTTCGGCTATTTATTTGATGGACGTGTGCCCTATTGGAGCCGTGGCCTTACTTCTTAGTAAGATTTTGATAAAAAAGGGTGGGGGTTTCCCTGAATCACCTATAGTAAGGAGCTATGAGGCCCTTCCCTTCTCCTAACTCTCTCCATTCCCGGTAGAGAATCCCCATGTTGAAAATAACCACGTTACCATTATAGCCAGCATGGCCAAGAATGGATACTCTCATATTAGTTCAAAATAAAGGTCTTCCTCTGGGG